TATCGTCATAATATCAGCCAATTTCATACTTTTAACTAATTGAGGAAGAATTTGCAAATTGATAAAACCCGGCGGTCTAATTTTCCATCTCCAAGGAAAAATATTCTGATCTCCTATCATAAAAATCCCCAATTCTCCTTTTGGAGCTTCAACTCTTACATAAAGTTCTTGCTTCGGCAATTCAAAAGTAGGAGAAGGCTTTTTACTAATGAATCGGTATTCAAAATCATTCCATTCGGTATTTCTTACTCCAGCAAAGCGCCGGGTTTCTAAATTTTCATAGGGCCCTCCTGGAATTCCTTCCAGAGCCTGTTGAATAATTTTTATAGACTCTGTCATTTCACTGATTCGTACTAAATAACGAGCTAATGAATCCCCCTCGTTTTGCCATTGGACTTCCCAGTCAAATTCGTCATAACACTCATAATGATCAACCTTACGAAGATCCCATTGTATTCCGGAAGCCCGCAGCATGGGTCCTGATAAACCCCAATTTATTGCTTCCTCTTCACTAACAACGCCTACTCCTTCAACTCGTTCTAAAAAAATAGGATTCCGTGTAATAAGCTTTTTATATTCAGCAACCTCCCTTAAAAAGTAATCGCAAAAATCCAAACATTTATCTATCCAGCCATGAGGTAGATCAGCGGCTATTCCTCCAATACGAAAATAATTATGCATCATTCGCATACCGGTGGCAGCTTCGAATAGATCATATATTAATTCTCTTTCTCGAAAAATATAGAAGAAGGGCGTCTGTGCACCAATATCTGCCATAAAGGGTCCAAGCCATAACAAATGAGAAGCTATACGACTCAACTCCAACATAATTACTCTAATATAGCTAGCTCTTTTCGGTACTTGAATATTTCCCAACCGCTCTGGTGCATTTACAGTTATTGCTTCTGTAAACATAGTAGCTAAATAATCCCAACGTGTTACATAAGGCAAATATTGTATAATTGTTCGGTTTTCTGCAATTTTTTCCATTCCTCTGTGTAAATAACCCAATATTGGTTCACAGTCGATAACATCTTCACCGTCTAGAGTAAGGATGAGCCGAAGAACACCATGCATTGATGGGTGGTGAGGACCCATATTGACTATCATGAGGTCCTTTCTTGTAGCTGGTGCAGTCATAGATTTTTTCCCGATTCATTCTTCCATGAATTGCTGAAAATAAAAAGAGGGTCATCAAAAGCAAACTAATTTTTCAAATTAACGAGTTTTAATCTCTCTAATATTCAACCGACTTATTAATTCTTTATAACGTACTCTATTTTTTTTTGATAAATAAGCTAGGAGTCGTTGGCGCTTTCCCAAAATTTTTCGCAGACCTTTCTGAGATAAATAGTCTTTTTTGTGCAATTCTAAATGGGAAGTAAGCTTTCGTATCTTATTAGTAAAACAGAATACTTGGAATTCAACAGACCCCGGGTTTTCTTCTTTTTGTGAAATCACTGAAATGAATGAATTTTTTACCATAAAAAAATCCCCCCCCTTTTTTTTACAAATATGAATTTTACCGATCAGTAATAATAATATGAGTTAGTTTAATTTGGTATACACAATAAACTTATTGTTTATGGAATTCTATATCTAATTTTATGAAAAAATAAAGTTAAATAATAAAGAATAAATCCAATTAAACTTGCATTTGGATAAGCATACAAAACATTAGTATCAGATATTAGACGAAAATATAAGACAAGTTATATGTGCATTTGTTTGCTTTCATATATCAGATATGGTACAGATATAAAGTTTCATTAATCACTTTTCAATTATGGGGTACATGCGTATCCTTAACAGACTAAAACGACTTCCATTATTTGTATCAAACCAATAGCGATTCATACAAGCTAAATCTTCTAATCGATAATTGGGCCAAAGAAAGAATTTACTTAATTGATGTCTATCAAGATCTTTATTTTCAGTCAAAAACGGACGCGAACTTTTTAAATTATTCCCAAGTATATTTTTATCCATACCTTGACTATTTTTTGAATGGAAACAAATTAGAATTCTCAATTCTCTACGACGTCGAGACGCTAAAAAATTTTCAGGGAAAAGCAAATAAGAATTATTATTTCCAGTTAGATGACTTCTAATGGATTTATCAAAATCCTCCTTATCGGTATATCTTTGCTCTACGTATCTTTGATTAGTACGATGCTTACTCTTATGAACTAATGAAATATTTATGGTTTGATGGATAATAAACTGGCCTGATTTTTTTACAGACAGACGAAGAGGTTCAATAATCAATCTCCCCCTTTTCATCAATTCTGTAAGAGTTAAATTCTTTTTAATCAGCATTATATCAAGATTCATTTCTCGCCTTTGAATAGAGGATAGGGTTATTTTTTTTGGATTTCTCAGTCTAAGCAGAAGACAATATACTTTGATATTATTGATCATCCTTTGATTCAAAGCACCATCCCATCTTAATTGAAAAAGTAAATATCTTTTTAGGAAGAAATCTAGTTCTGCTTCCGTATTGCTCTTGTATTGTTTTTTCCTTTGTAGTTTTTTCATGTCTGATTCCGAATAAGTTTCCGAAATCCCGTTTTCTTGGTTTACGAGAACAGATACAAGATTTTCTTGGTTTTGCATAGTTGATCTAAGATCTCTTTTATTTGCAATTTTTTTTTCTTTTTTTTTATTGAATTCAAATTCAAAATATTTTTTTTCGTTTGGCGGTATAATTCCTTTTTGTTTTCTATTCATGTTTTGAGTTTTACTAAGACTTTCATTTCTATTAAAATGAAAAAAAAGGAACTTGCTTGGTATAAACCAGGGTTTCATTTTATATGCATTATAAAATAGACAAAATTCTGGGAAGAACCAAACTTCGAGATTCGATATAGGATGACTTAGTATTTCTGTATTCATTCCCATCCAATCCCATTTGTTTTTTTGATTGGATGAATTGTTTTCTTGATCTTGATGAAACATAAAATAAAAAAGATCTTTTTTATCAATTTTCTCAATTATTTGATAATTCAGAGCCTCGGTCTGAATATTTTGATTTTTGTTGGTATTGACCTTGACCCAAGCTTCAATATCCATTTTTTTTCTAAAACAAAAATGTAGAATTTTCCAATCAAAATATTTTCGATCCGTAATTTTTTCCATATATAGACTAGCACTTTTTCCTAAAAATATTTTGATAGGGATATAGGCGAATCTAGCAAAATTTTTTTTTGTTTGTGTATTGTAATTATGTGTATTGTAATTATAAGAATTCTTTTGAGTTTTATTGACTTGGAATGGTGATCTATAAATAGATGGGTCCTCCGTATTTTCATAATTAATAGATCTATAAGATAAAAGATTATATCTATAGTATTTTTGAAAATTATCTTTCTGATTTGGTAATAAATATACTTCGTAATCACTTTGTTTTTTATAATAATTTAATTGTTCTTTTTCATATGACTCTGCTGTGTTTACATTTTTATCTTGAATTATACGACATTTTTTGGTGCTATTTCGCCACTTTTGTGCTATTAATTTAGACCATTTAAGCGGAGATAAATGATATTGATAATAACCTCTTAACCAGCCTTTCCATTGATTTTTTTTCGAGTTCGGGAGTTTCTTATCTTTGAATTTAGAATCAAGTATTCCTTGTCTGCTCAAATAATTTTTTATTGAAGTTTTAAGAAAAAAAGATGTTCCATGATATTCAAGAATAGATATTAATTTAAACAAGTTAAGAACTTGGACTTGTGATAATTTGTAAAATACATATGCTTGTGAGAAAGAGAATAATTCATCAAAATTAGGTGAATTATTATTACTAATATTATAAAAGGGCTTTTGTATAGTTGAAAGAAAGTAAATTGTATTTTGATTAATTTGATTACTTTTTTCATGATTTTTTTTAGTATTTAAAATAGGTTTCTCAATAATAGTTTTTGTTGATTCAATAAAAATTTTTCTATGGATTCTGGTAATATTAATCATAGATAGAAGGATATTTATATATATCTTTTGAATGAAAAATTTTATAAAAAAATCAAATTTACGGATTATTCGAGCAATACGTCTTTTTAATATTTGCCAAAGCATTTTTGTTAATTCGAATCTTTTAGCATTACAACTATTTTTATTAGTATTAATACTAACATTTATTCCTGGAATCACCTTTTTTTTCTCTTTTGTCATTTTTTCTATTTTTTTTCTAATTGTACTTGTTCTATCAGTTAGACCATTCATTTTTTTTTCTGTCAGTAAAAAGTTTGTCCAATTTCTAGATGTAAGGTGATTCATGGATTCATTAATTAGTGGATTCCCCATTTTCGAATCTTTTTTAATTTCGTCTAATTTATCTACTTCTTTCAATCTATTAAATATAAATAGAATTTGATTTATTTTTGAAATTTCTTTTATTATTCTTTTTAAAAATAGAATATTTTTGATAAACCATTTTTTTGTTTTTTTTGAAATAGTTAGAAAGAATCTTGTTCTTTCTTTTAAAATTTGTAAAATGAAAAGGTATTTTTTTTTTAAATTTCCAAGTTTTTTTTCGAGTTTATTTAAAATAGGTTCAAAAAAGGAGGGACTTTTTCGGGGAGAACCAAAGGGAAATTCCGTTTCCAGTCCCCAAACTGTTAAAAAACAAAAATCATCCTTTTGACCTTTCTTTTTCATTCGATCTAGATAAGAATACTTTAGTTTAGATCCATGCCAAGGTTTTAGACAGAAAGGAAATAGGATTTTTATCTGAATGCCATCTAGTAACCAATTTTGTGGAAATTCTCTTTCTGATAATTGAACACCATTATAGGTGCATTTAATATGTATTTCTCTATTCCATTCCTTGAAATCTTCAGACCATTCAGGAAATTGCAATAGTAGCATACGGACAATATTTTTAGCTATTATTAATGAAGGTAATAGAATATATTTTCTAAGAGTCGATTGAGTTATTAACATTAAACCTCTTATTATTTGTGCAAATGGGATCGTATCCCAAGCTTCTGCTATTTCTA